AATTAGAAAAACGATAAACCCTATAGGTTGACGCCACAAATTCCATCCCCAAAAACCATATTTTGATTGCGCTTCAACTATATCAACTGTACTTGAACTGTTAGATAATCATAGTCGATGATAACATCACTGTTCCCATTGCTATTACAGAACCGTACATGAGATTTTCACCTCATACGGCTCCTCGAAGGTCATAAATAAATCTAAGGACCGGTTCACTATTATTTATCTTGATATATTCGTAGGATAGGTAGAGTCAAAATCTACCTTAAGGTCCCGAATTAGACAATGGAATTCTGTCTGCTATATTTAAAATAAAGCGCTTCGGAATTGATCTTATCTTTTAAGAATTTTTATTTTTCTTTGTTGAGTAATAACTTAAGCTTTCAATAAAATCTTTCTTGTAGCAATATCAATAGATATTTCAACCTAGCATTTTCGATTACGAAAAACAATTAGACATCACATTAGTTCACGAATCGTGACAAGAATTCTATCTCTCTAAATAGAGGAAAGAAAGAATAAAAAAAGATCTCTTTCTTTCTAGTGCAATTATATTCTTTCTATTTCGATTTTATTTTTTTCGTTCCTATTCTCCTTTCTCAGAAAAAGGGACTTTAAACAAAGTAAAGGATTACTTCGTTCTTGATAGTTATTTACTTAATCGGTGGATAGGAGTATACTCTGGATCGGAATCAGGGGGAGTACTTCTTCATAATTTCTACTAACTTAAAGTCCCAATTAGAATTCCTTTTATGCACAGAAAAATCCTGTTGAATAATCTCTATTACGAACCCTTTGTGTACCTTGGTGTTCCTAACTATCCACCTCTTTTTGCTAATCCCCCGTTAGGATAATACATGTATGGTAATAGATAGTAAAAACCCCATACAGTTGATCTTTTGCACCCGCTTCAAGCCATGATCACTAATTAACCAATCTTGGGGTAAACAGTTTCTAATGTTTATGTTTACTTTCACTTAACTCTTGTACATAGAAAATGAGACTCAATCTTTTTACTGCAAATTTATAAGCTGTTTCTTTCACTCATATAACTATCTGGTTTAGTTCATCAACCCGAATGATGAATAAAAAATGAAAATATATATTCAACTCATGAAAGGCCCTTCCTAGAAAGAAAAGAAGTAGGGTCAATTTTATGTCTCAACGAATCACACGTAGAGATATTGATAACACACATAGAGTTAATGGGATTTCATAACTAATTGATTGAGCAGCAGCTCGTAAACCACCTAAAAAGGAATATTTATTATTTGATCCATATCCTGACATAAGAAGTCCAATGGGAGCAATACTTGAAATTGCAATCCATAAAAAAACACCGATACTGAGATCAGCTAGAACAAGATGATAGCCAAAAGGAATTACTAAATAACTTAGTAGAATTGATATGACTGCGATGGATGGTCCGATACTGAATAAACGAATATCTCCTCGAGATGGCAGAAGATTCTCTTTGAAAAGTAATTTTGTACCATCTGCTAGAGCTTGAAGAATTCCCAAAGGACCGGCGTATTCAGGTCCAATACGTTGTTGTATCCCTGCAGATATTTCTCTTTCTAACCAAACAATTACTAGTACACCTATTGTGATTCCTAAGACAAGAGTCAAAATAGGGACAAGCATCCATATGATCCCATCGACTTCTTTTAAGGATTCCAATCTAGAAAAAGAATTGATAGCTTGTACTTCTGTTGTATCAATTATCATTTTAACGATCAACTTCTCCCATAATGATATCTATGCTACCTAATATCGTCATAATATCAGCCAATTTCATTCTTTTAACTAGCTGAGGAAGAATTTGCAAATTGATAAAACCCGGTGGTCGGATTTTCCATCTCCAAGGAAAAACACTCCTATCTCCTATCAGAAAAATTCCCAATTCTCCTTTTGGAGCTTCAACTCTCACATAAAGTTCTTGCTTCGACAATTCAAAAGTCGGAGAAGGTTTTTTACTAATAAATCGATAGTCAAAATCATTCCATTTCAGATCCCTTAATCTATCAAAGCGTCGGATTTCCAAATTCTCATAGGGCCCCCCCGGAATTCCTTCTAGAGCCTGTTGAATAATTTTTATGGATTCTGTCATTTCATTGATTCGTACTAAATAACGAGCTAATGAATCCCCCTCTTTTTGCCATTGGACTTCCCAATCAAATTCGTCGTAACACTCATACTGATCAACTTTACGAAGATCCCATTGTATTCCGGAAGCTCGTAGCATTGGTCCCGATAAACCCCAATTTATTGCCTCCTCTCCGCCGATAATGCCTACTCCTTCAACTCGTTTTAAAAAAATCGGATTACGTGTAATAAGATTTTGATATTCAGCAACCTCTGTTAAAAAATAATCGCAAAAATCCAAACATTTATCTATCCATCCATGAGGTAAATCAGCAGCTACCCCTCCGATACGAAAAAAATTATGCATCATTCGCATACCGGTGGCAGCTTCGAATAGGTCATATATCAATTCTCTTTCTCGAAAAATATAGAAGAAAGGGGTCTGTGCCCCAATATCTGCCATAAAAGGGCCAAGCCATAACAAATGCGAAGCTATACGACTTAACTCCAACATAATGACTCTGATATAGCTGGCCCTTTTAGGTACTTGAATATTGCCTAACTGCTCCGGTGCATTTACCGTTATTGCTTCTGTGAACATAGTAGCTAAATAATCCCAACGTGTTACATAAGGCAAATATTGTATAATTGTTCGGTTTTCCGCAATTTTTTCCATCCCTCTGTGTAAATAACCCAATATTGGTTCACAGTCAATAACATCTTCCCCCTCTAGAGTAACAATGAGTCGAAGAACACCATGCATTGATGGGTGCTGAGGACCCATATTGACTATCATGAGGTCTTTTCTTGTAGCTGGCGTAGTCATAGGTTTTTTCCCGATTCATTCTTCCATGAATTGCTGAAAGCGAAAAGAAGTTCATTAAAATTGAAGCGAATAATTCAAACCGACTCTTCAAATTAACCAGTTTTTGTTTCTCGAATATTTAACTGACCAATTAATTCTTTATAACGTATTCTATTTTTTTTTGACAAATAATCCAGCAGCCGTTGACGTTTTCCCAGAATTTTTCGCAGGCCTCTCTGAGACAAATAGTCTTTTTTGTGCAATTCCAAATGTGAAGTAAGTTTCCGTATCTTATTGGTGAAATTAACTACTTGAAATTCAGCAGACCCCGCGTTTTCTTTGTTTTCCTCTTGCAAAATAATTGAAACGAATGCATTTTTTAGCATAAAAGAATTTCCCCCTCCCCTTTTTACAGAACAGATATGAATTTGATTGATCAGTAATAATAATACCAGCTATTTTAATCTAGTATACACAAGAATCTTAATTTCTTTATGGATTCCTTATTTTATCAATTAACATGAATCAATCCAATTTGGAATTTGATTCGGATAGGGATACAAAAAGATGGTTTTTACACTCACAAAAGCGAATAACTGAAACCTCAAATTACGAAGATTTCCTTGATGCATTTGTAGATCTAATTGATACGTCATTGACTTAGTATCGTAGCATTTTATATGAAACTGGGATATAAGACAGGGCATATCTTCCGCTGTTTTGTTTACTTTCATATACCCTATATGGTAGAGAATATGTACCATCAACGAATTTTTAATCGTGGATACATATATATCCTTAACATGCTGAAGCGGCTCCCATTATTGGTATCAAACCAATAACGATTCATACAAGCTAAATCTTCTAATCGATAATTAGGCCAAAGAAAGAACTTTAATTTAATTAATTCATTTTTATCTCTATCAAGATGTTTACTTTCATTCAAAAATTGACCCCAGTTTCTTATCTTAGTCTCGTTGCAAAATACTGGATTTCTATCCACACCATTCCCATTCTTTGAATTGAAAGAAATTAGAATTCTCAATTCTCTACGACGTCTAGATAATAAAATATTTTCAGGAACAAGCAAATCATAATGATTTTTCTCCCTATTTCCCGTTAGTCTTTGATGGCTTGGAATGGATTCAGCAAAATGATTTTTATCAACTTGGTATCCTTGATTAAGTTGGTGCTTACTTTTATGAACCAATGAAATGCCTATGGTTTGAGACATAAGAAATTGTCGACCCTTTTTTTTAGACAGACGAATGGGTTCGAGAATAAATACCTCAAGTTGCAGGATTTCATCCATCGATACTGTCTGGCGAAGCGTTTTTTGATGTAGACTTAATCTTTTACTTTGCAGAGAGGTTATCACCACTTTTACCAATTTTTTTATAGGTTTTCCTTTATCTATCAGGTAACCATATGGCTCGAGCATATCTAACAATTTTTGCTCCACAAAATCAGTGTACCAGCTCAATTGAAAAAGAAAATGCTCTTTCAGAATTGCATCAAGGTTTCCTGCTTTTTTCTTTTTTGCTAAATTTTTAGGGTCTATGGCTATTTCTCTGTGAAATATTTCGTTTCCTGTTTTTATGATCATTATTCCTCGCTTCTTTGAAACATTCCCCTTTTGTTTTCCTTTTTCATTCCCCTTTTGTTTTCCTTTTTCATTCCCCTTTTGTTTTCCTTTTTCATTCCCCTTTTGTTTTCCTTTTTTATTCCCCTTTTGTTTTCCTTTTTTATTCCCCTTTTGTTTTCCTTTTTCATTCCCCTTTTGTTTTCCTTTTTCATTCCCATTTTGTTTTCCTTTTTCATTCCCATTTTGTTCTCCTTTTTCATTCCCATTTTGTTCTCCTTTTTCATTCCCATTTTGTTCTCCTTTTTCATTCCCATTTTGTTCTCCTTTTTCATTTTTATTTTGATTTCCCTTGAAAGTTGAAAAAAGTAATTTGCTTGGTATAATCCACGGTTTCACTTTATATGCATTATAAAGTAGCAAAAATTCTGGGAAGAACCAAGATTCACAGTCCCACTTTGATTTGAGGTTAGTTAGGTTTGCGTTACCTGTTTTTATCCAATCAAAAAAGATTTCTTTGGAATTGGGTGGATTGGTTTCTAGATCTTGATCCATTTTAATATACGAAATATTTTGCTTCTCAATTTCTCTTTTATTATCAATTTCTCTTAGAGAAAAATGTTGTCTTTTCCAATCAAAATATTTTCTAGCTGGCTTTTTGTCCATATCTATAATATTAGCCCTTCTTACAAAATTAGTGAGACCAATATCCTCATCAAATAATTTGTGTATAGTGTAATTATAAGAAATCTTTTTCTTCTTATTTACTTGTAATAGTGATCCATAAATATATGAGTCCTTCTTAGTTTCATAATTAATAGATTTATACGATAAAAGACCATATCTATAGTATTTTTTAAAATTATCTTCTTGGTTTGGTAATGAATATACTTCACAAGAATTTTTATTTGTGTAATGAAATAATAGGTCCTTTTCATATGAACTCGATTTTTTAAAATCTTTATTTTCAGCCGTACAACGTTGATTGACTCTATTTCGTTGTTTTTGTGGTATTAATCTAGACCATCTAATCGGAAAGAAATCGTATTGAGAATGACCTCTTAACCAGTTTTTCCATTGATCATAACTTCGAAGTTTCTTATGCCTTAATTCGGAATGAAATATTCCGTGTATTCCAAAAGAATCCTTTATTGCAGTCTTAAGAAAAAAAGAAGTTCCATGATATTGAAGAGCAGATCTTAACTTATACAAGTTAATAACTTGGGATTGTGATAATTTATAAAATACATATCCTTGCGACAAGGAAGATAAGTCATAAAAGATATGTGAATTCTTCTTAGTAGTTCTAATAGAATAATTAGAACGTGACTTTTTGATAGTCGAAATCGAAATAAAGTTCATTTTTTTTTTAGTTGTTTTATTCATTTTTTCTTGATTTCTTTCATTATTAGAAATGTATTTCTCAATCATTTTTTTTGTTGATTCAAGAAAAGGTTGTGTATTGATTTTGGCAATATTAATGATAGATATAAAGATATCTATGTATATTTCTTCAATGAAAATTTGTATAAAATAATGTAATTTACTGATTAATCGAGCACTTCTTCTTTTTAATATTTGCCAACTATTTTTTGGTGGTTGTGATTCTACATTATAATTTGTACTACTATTTATTCCCGAAATTATTTTATTTTTCTCTTCTGTAAATCTTTGCATTTGATTTCTGATTATGCTTCTTGTATCAGTTAGATTCTTCATTTTTTGTTCTGTCTGTGAATAATTTGTCCAATCTATAGATTGAATTTGAGTAAACGATTCATCAATTATCCGATTGTTGATTATAGAATATTTTTCTTTTTTAGTTTCACTTGATTCATATTTTTCTCTCAATCTAACCAATGAAATTGAATTTCCGTTTGAGAGTTCTGTTACTACTGTTTTTAAAACTCTTAGAACTTGAAAATCCACCTTTTGCATTTTTTTTTCTAGTTTCTTAAAAATGGGTTTCAAAAAGGAAGAAGATATTTTTCGGGGAGAACCGAAAGGACGGTCAACTTCCATTCCCCAAACGGTTAAAAAAACAAACTCGTCTTTTTCTTTTTGCTTTTTGATTCGATCTTTACGAGAGGCTTGTAGCTTAGATCTGTGCCAAGGTTTCAAGCAAAAAGGAAATTGGATTTTTATCTGAAAACCGCCTACAAAAAAAGAGGGCACAATCAGGTCGTCTTTTAATCTAATACCATTTTGGTCGCATATAATGTGTATTTCTTTATTCAAATCCTGAAAATCCTCAGACCACTCCGGAACTTGCAATAATAAGATACGGACAATATTTTTAGCTATTATCAATAAAGGGAATAGGATATATTTTCTAAAAATCGAGTGCATTAGTAATAAGTAAGCTCTTAATATGAGTGTCTGTGGCAGGATTTCCCAGCGCTGTTCCATGGCTAGCCGCTTTTTTTCTACAGCTTTTCTTATCTCGTTTTTTCTCTTCGCTCGTGTCTCTCTTAGTTTTGTCTGTGTCTGTTTTTCTGTATAATTCAAAATTTTTGATGCTATTCCTTTACCCATCCAATTTCTAAAAATACGTTTCATTGGCCGCCCAAAATAATAAAGGAGTAAATTTAGGGTTCTGCCAAAAAAAAGCTGGGAATGCGCCCTTGCTTGAAAGAGGTCCCAAATAAAAGCTTTCCGCCTTTGAACACGTGGAGAACCTTTGATTAGGTTTCGACGAAAATCCGAGGCCAACAAAGAATAGCGTGGCACACCCAACGTGTCTGGGAGCCCGTGAAATTTAGAATCAGGCTCAACATTTGTCTGATTAAAAAACACTAAAGGTTTAAGTTTTCTTGTGCTAATATCGGGATTTAGCGCCCACGGAAAGCCTTCATAGTCGTCTAATTCGTATTCCAATTCGGTGATTAATCCGGATGGCCATCGAGGGACTTTTTTACGGATTTCTTTGATTCCAATTCCAATAGATTTTTTTTTTCTTTTTTGATCATGTTCTTTTTCTGAAAATAAAGAAAGACCTTTCAAATTGAAACTGAAATTCAATCCT